AATTATTTTCTAGAGACTGCTACAACCTAATTGATTGTAGCATTTAATTTCTCGGAAAGAGAGGGATTCGAACCCTCGATGATTTAAAAACCATATAGACGTTCCAGGTCTACACCTTCGACCACTCGGACATCTTTCCTTAAAAAGTTTTATAGCAACTAGGGCCCAAAAACTTTTCTTTATTTATTTTCCTATCTTCTTCGAAGACAGAAGACCTCAGTTCGTTATTATCAATAGAAATTCGACATAGAAATTCGACGTTAAAACACTGTAAAAAGTGGATAAAATTTAATTTTGATTATTGACTAAATATTATTCAAAAAATTATTTTGGAAAAATGCAAACCCAAATGACCAATTTTAGAAAAACTTCATTCTGTTGTAAAAAAAAATATCTATTTTTCTTGTCCTCCAATTTATCGAAAATCATAAGTTGGAGGACAATACTTGGGTTCAAATCTGTCTCACCAAAACATCAATTGATTTCTTTCTCAGTTTTTTAATGAGTCCCTTTCCTCAAAAATATCGAAACTCCTTTTTGAGGACCTGAAATTGATCCCAAATTTGTTACCTTTCCTCTCTTTGAAAAAGAGAGAAGACCTCAAAAATGAGTCTCGAGACTCATTTTTTAGGACCATTGTGTTGATCCCAAATTTGTCGCCAAAAACTGTTTTTTTTTGACAAGATTTGGGAACGGGAAGAGAATAAAACAGTGTAAAGGGACGAGTTCTAAATGTAATTTTTGACACCAGTTCTAATTATCAACTTGAGTACAGGTCTTCTGTTTTCGAAGAAGACAGGGACCAGGTTTACAATTTTTTTCTTAAAAAAATTGTAAAAAAGTTTTAAACTTTTCGTGAATAATATTCAACGACAAGTAATTCATTAATTTGTAATCCAACAGCATCACGCGGAACAGTGTCAACAACAACTGCACTTAATTTTTCTATATTTACCTCTAAATGAGGTGCGCTGATTTGGCTAGTAGAACGTTCGATTAAATTTTTAACAAATTTCTGAGAGTTTGACGACACAGAAATCGAATCATTTAATTTACAAATATAACTTGGAATCGTAACACGGTGTTGATTTACTACGACATGACCATGACTAATCAGTTGACGGGCAGCTGCAATTGTTGGAGCAAAGCCTAAACGAAATACAATGTTATCTAATCGCATTTCTAGAAGTTGTAATAAGATTTCACCTGTTGATCCTTTTCTTCTACGAGCTTCACGAACATAACTAATTAACTGACGTTCACTAATGCCATAATTAAAACGTAATTTCTGTTTTTCTTTTAAACGTACAGCATATTGTGACTCTTTGGATTTTTGATTTCCACCGCCTCTTTTCTTTGGACCATGTTGTCCAGGTGGAAAATCTCTTGTACAACTTTTTTGCGTTAATCCAGGTAATTCACCTAAACGACGAATAATGCGTAATCTTGGACCTCTATATCGAGCCATAAAAAAAAATTAAATAATTATATAACAATTCTATATTTACCAAATTTACCAAAAAATCAAGTAGAACCAGAACTAATGAAAAAAACCAAGTTTTTATTCTAAGGTTGTCTTTAACCGAATAAGGAAAATGAGGTTCTAACTTTGTTTTGGCAACGGTTCACCTAGTGACAAAAATAATGTTTTCGTCTTTCCACCCCCAAAAACTGTACCAAAAATTTTATTTTGGTACAGTTTCATACCCAAAAACAAGGTGGTCCTTATTCCCGCAAGAACAAAATTGAAAAAAAATTAGGGATAGGTCTTCTGTCTTCGAAGAAGATAGGAACCCTTTTTTTTTAATTTTGGTAGTAGGTATCTAATCGAATTTTAATTTTTTTCTTCTAGAAAATTGTCCTTTCTAGAAGAAAAAAGTAAAGAAAATGTATCTTACCAAATTGACCCACTTTAACACAATGTGAGACAACTTTGATCTAAACGATTATTTAAATATCAAAAAACTTAAAATGAAAAAAATTTCATTGGAATTGTACTTTCTCAAACTTAAAAAATTTGAGGAGAACTCACGCTTTTTAGCTCGTTAAAACCAAAAATAATTTTATATTCATCACTTTTCTTCCCAAAATTTGAAAAATTTGGGGCCAAACTGATTTTCTAAGCACTTGACGGTCTTAAAACTACCGTATTCTTAACTCTAACAGAATAGGGACCGGGCCTGTCCTGAATTTTGTAGCCAAAAACCTTGTTGATCCCAAATTTGTTACCAAAAACTGTCCCGTTCCCTAATTTGTCACCAAAAACAAAGTTTTTGGGACAAGATTTGGGAACGGGACAAGATTTGGGAACGGCACAAGATTTGGGAACGGAACAAGATTTCAGGAACGAAACTTTTGGACTATCTTCTATTTTAGAATTGAATGAGATAAAAGTTAAACTGTGAGTTGTTTTACAACTTGGTAGCGAGCTCGTGCACGTTTGAAAACAAAAGTTGCTTCTACACGTTGTTTTTCACCTTGAGCTTCTTCTAAGCGTGTTTTCGCTTCTTCAAAGGCTGATTCTGCTTCATCAACTGCAATAGTTTGAGCAGATTCAGCTTCATTGACTAATATTGTAACTTGATTTTGTTTTACTAAAGCAAAACCACCCATTAAGGCTACAGGAATCCAATCAGAATTAGACCTGATTAAAGTGACACCTATGTCTAATGCTGTAATTAAAGGTGCATGATTTGTTAAAACACCCATTTGACCCGTATTAGTAGGAAGAATAATTTCATCTGCCTGATCATTCCAAAAGATACGATCAGGAGTCATGATACAAACTTGCAATGTCATAGTTTTTGTTTGGATAAATATCGATTTCTTCGAGAAACTTGGTGCGTGCACCTGTTCCCAAAAACAAAGTTGATCCCAAATTTGTTACCTTTCCTCTCTTTGAAAAAGAGAGAAGACCTCAAAAATGAGTCTCGAGACTCATTTTTGAGGACCACTGTGTTGATCCCAAATTTGTCACCAAAAACAAAGTTGATCCCAAATTTGTCACCAAAAACAAAGTTGATCCCAAATTTGTCACCAAAAACAAAGTTTTTGGGACAAGATTTGGGAACGGGACAAGATTTGGGAACGGGACAAGATTTGGGAACGGGACAAGATTTGGGAACGGGACAAGATTCGGGAACGGCACAAGATTTGGGAACGGGACAAGATTTGGGAACGGGACAGAGGCTTAAAACACCAGAATCTATACCAAATTCAATAGAGAATAATTTTTCTGTTTCTTTCCACTCTCAAAAATAATTTTTTGGGAATGGAAGAGCCCCATTTCAAAAGCTTTTTCGCCAATCTGAAAAATTAGAGGACAAGAAAAATAGAAATTTTTCTTTTTTTTTACAGCTGTCCCGTTCCCAAATTTGTTACCAAATTTGGGATCAATTTTGTTTTTGGGAAAGGGAAACAGAAAAAGAAAAGTACAGATACAGTTTTCATTTTTGTTAGAGAAAGAGACTCAACAAGACAAGCAAGAAAAACTATGATAGTGTCGCAGCTTTTGCTACAGCCTCATCAAGAGTACCTACTAAATAAAATGCTTGTTCAGGAAGATCATCGAGTTCACCAGATAAAATTAGGCTAAAACCTTGAATTGTTTCTGCTAAACTTACATATTTTCCAGGTGAGCCTGTGAAAACTTCAGCAACAAAGAATGGCTGTGATAAGAAACGTTCAATTTTACGAGCTCGTGCTACAATAAGACGATCTTCTTCAGATAATTCGTCTAAACCAAGAATTGCAATAATATCTTGTAATTCTTTATAACGTTGTAACGTTTGTTTTACATTTTGAGCACATTGATAATGTTGATCACCAACAATCCAAGGTTGTAACATTGTTGAGGTAGAATCTAATGGATCCACAGCAGGATAAATTCCCTTAGATGCTAAATTTCGAGAAAGTACTGTAGTCGCATCAAGATGCGCGAATGTTGTAGCTGGAGCCGGATCTGTTAAGTCATCAGCAGGTACGTAAACAGCTTGAATAGAAGTAATACTTCCATCTTTTGTCGAGGTAATACGTTCTTGTAATCCACCCATTTCTGTAGCAAGAGTTGGTTGATACCCTACAGCAGAAGGCATACGACCTAAAAGAGCTGATACTTCTGAACCTGCCTGAACAAAACGGAAAATGTTATCGATAAAAAGAAGAACGTCTTGTTTATTAATGTCACGGAAATATTCAGCCATAGTTAAAGCTGTTAAACCAACGCGCATACGCGCGCCTGGTGGTTCATTCATTTGACCGTATACAAGCGCTACTTTAGATTCACTAATGTTTGACTCATTAATAACACCAGATTCTTTCATTTCCATATAAAGGTCATTTCCTTCACGTGTACGTTCACCAACGCCACCAAAGACAGAAACCCCACCATGAGCTTTAGCAATGTTATTGATTAACTCCATAATAAGTACAGTTTTACCTACACCTGCACCACCGAATAAACCAATTTTCCCACCTCGACGATAAGGAGCTAATAAGTCAACAACTTTAATTCCTGTTTCAAAAATTGAGAGTTTAGTGTCTAAGTCAACAAAAGCTGGTGCTGAACGATGAATTGGAAGTTGATCTTTAGTATTTACAGGACCAAGGTTATCTACAGGTTCTCCAAGAACATTAAAGATACGACCTAATGTTCCTTGACCAACTGGAACATTTAGAGGTTTTCCACTGTCAACAACTTCCATGCCGCGCATTAAACCGTCAGTAGCGCTCATCGCTACAGCGCGCACACAATGGTCACCTAATAATTGTTGAACTTCACACGTTACAGAAATTTCTTGCCCAGCTTCATTTTTACCACGAACACTTATAGCATTATAAATGTTTGGCATTTTTCCTGCTGGAAATGATACATCTAAAACTGGACCAATAATTTGGGTAATACGACCAATACTTTTTGTTTCTGTAGAAACGCTCATATTTTGTATACTTTTTTCTAGTTATTTTTTTATTTTGTCTCTTTTAACCCCTTCCTCTCATTTCGTAAAAAAACGAAGTTTTTTACGAAATGAGAGGACGACAAAATTTTTTTTTGCCCGATTAACTCAAAAGAAATATTGCCTGTAAAACAGGAACTGGAGTATTTCTCAAACTTTTACTTGAGACCGCGAATTTTACAAAATAGATCATTTCTTTCCTAAATTTGAAAAAAATTGGACCCGTTCCTTAAATTTGGTCTAAAAACACAGTTTTTAGACCAAATTTAAGGAAAGGAACAGTACAATAAAAGATTTGAGAGAGGCTATATAGATTTCGGAAATTTAAAAGAGACTAAAAAAAAACTTTTTTTTAGCGAAAAATCTAAAACGGATGTAGACTTTTTAAAAAAAAAAGTTTTACACTCTATGTTCAATTTATACGAATTTAAATAAGAAGAAAAACCGGGTTTTACCTGGTGACCAATTTTTTTAATTTAAATTGAAAAAAATTGATCAACCTCTTCCAAAAAAAAGAAAAAGTATTCTTTTTCTTGGAGCAGCTCAAATTTTGTAACAACTGGACGTAAATTTTACTGCCCCTCATTTTAAAAAGTTACAAAAAACAAATTGTTTTGGAAACAAAATGGGATGAAATTAAAAAATCATCCTGACATTTGGCCAGGGATTTCTTCTCTTTTTGAGAAAAAAATTGCTATAAAAACACATTTTTTTCTCTAAAGTATATATAGTGTATCACGAAAACAAAATCGACTCAAGGCCCAACAATAAAAAGAGTTTCTTTTAAAACCACTGTATAATAAAAACAAAGTAAAAAATTATCGGATTTTTAGAAATAAAAATTGAATTCCGACTTATTCTTCTTTCTGTATTGCCTCATAAGAGAGAAAAGGAAATTGCTACGCTTTTGGTGTTCCGTTTTGAAACAAAAAAGTGTGGTTTCAAAACGGAGCAGAACAGAAAAATTTCTTTTGTTATTTGTTAAATTTGGATTTTTCTCAGTTTCATAAACCTTTAAAAATAAGAAAAATGCTAATCCAATTAAAGATGTTAAGTTTTTGATAATAAAAGTGAGTAAGCTTTTATTATTAGGGAGT